ATGAGCAGTTTGGATAGAATCAAACTTTTGATTGATCCGGGTACTTGGTATCCTATGGATGAAGACATGATATTTCTGGACCCCATTGAGTTTCATTCAGAGGAGAAACCTTATAAAGATCGTATCGACTTTTATCAAAAAAAGACAGGATTACCGGAAGCTGTTCAAACAGGCATAGGTCAGCTAAACGGTATTCCCATAGCAGTTGGGGTCATGGATTTTCAGTTTATGGGGGGTAGTATGGGATCCGTAGTAGGGGAGAAAATAACCCGTTTGATCGAGTATGCTACCCACCAATTTCTACCCCTTATTATAGTATGTGCTTCCGGGGGGGCACGCATGCAAGAAGGAAGTCTGAGTTTGATGCAAATGGCTAAAATATCTTCTGCTTTATATGATTATCAATCAAAAAAAAAGTTATTCTATATATCCATCCTTACATCTCCCACTACTGGTGGGGTGACAGCCAGCTTTGGTATGTTAGGCGATATTATTATTGCCGAACCAAATGCCTATATTGCATTTGCAGGTAAAAGAGTAATTGAACAAACATTAAATAAGACAGTACCCGAAGGTTCGCAGGTGTCTGAATATTTATTCCATAAGGGCTTATTTGATCCAATCGTACCACGTAATCTTTTAAAAGACGTTATTAGTGAATTTTTTAAACTCCACACTTTCTTTCCTTTGAATCAAAATTCAGTCAAATAGTTATTTTTTTTATTTTCATTTTATAGAAAGTAATAATCAGCAAGATAAAAAATTATTACGCGAGAACGGGCGGGATAAATAAAAAAATTTCATGTTCTTTTCTTTATGTTTATATATTATAATATTATTTAGATGATATCTATAATCTATCTTCCTGAACTTTTAGTTTTACTAATAATCCCGGGATCGGATTCGAACGAATCTTTCGGTAATTAATCAATTCAGAAATCCTTTCTTTTCTTTATAAAAAAATGAAAAGACAAGAAAAAAAGAAGAAAAAAAGAAAGACTACAAAAATAGATTATCATACATATAATAAGGCTATTAATTCAGTATTAAGTTCTCAATTTTCGATTCAGTTAGTAGGTGGTTATTCGATATACTTAGTATTATAATAATATTCTTTATAATAAATGTAACAATAACAGGTATAATAATATAAATAGTAAATCGAGGTATCGTTGCTATGACAATTCTAAATTTACCCTCTATTTTTGTCCCCTTAGTGGGCCTAGTAATTCCAGCATTTGCAATGGCTTCTTTATTTCTTCATGTACAAAAAAACAAGATTGTTTAAATTCGCCGGGACAAAATATCATTCATTGAATAAGTGAATTAGTGAAATAGGGTAGAATATGTGACTTCCCACAAACATAAATGAACGAACGCTAACGAATTATAGCTATTTTAAACTAAACTAGATACGAAGTTATTCAATGAAATGGGGGGTCAGGTGGTTATATGTAAATATCTAGAATAAGATGAGATGCCATTTTTGTGAAGGTTCATATAATAAAAGTGCTAGTTGATGAGCGTTACTTCGTAAACAAAACAAAAAAAAAAGGAAAGTCAAATTGGGATTATTCTATCAATTCCAATAAAATGCAACTAAATCTAGTATGAATTGGCGATCAGACCGTATATGGATAGAACTTATAACAGGCTCCCGAAAAATAATTAATTTCTACTGGGCCTTTATCCTTTTTTTAGGTTCGTTAGGATTCTTACTGGTTGGAATTTGTAGTTATCTAGATAGTAATTTTAGATCTTTATTTCCGTATCAACAAATCCTTTTTTTTCCACAAGGAATCGTGGTGTCCTTCTATGGGATAGCAGGTCTCTTTATTAGTTCCTATTTGTGGTGCATAATTTCGTGGAATATAGGTAGTGGTTATGATAGATTCGATAGAAAAGAAGGAACAGTTTGTATTTTTCGTTGGGGATTTCCCGGAAAAAATCGTCGTATCTTTCTCCGATTCCTTATGGAAGATATTCAGGCCATACGAATCGAAGTTAAAGAAGGTATTTATACTCGTATTGTCTTTTTCCTTTATATGGAAATCAGGGGACAGGGGTCTATTCCATTAATTCATATTGATGAGAATTTGACTCCACGAGAAATTGAACAAAAAGTCTCGGAATTGGCCTATTTCTTGCGTGTACCAATTGAAATGAAATGAATAATTGTTATTTATTTTTATTGATTATTTCGTCTTCATTTGAGAGGGACTTTGATTCTATTTCTGTATTATTTATAGATTAAAAGCCTAAAAAAAATACTTTGTACGTAATAGAATCAAAATATTCGATCGTGTAGAGTCAATAAGTGAGGTGGGGTAGATTCCTTAACAATTCATTAAATGAAAAAATGACAAAAAAGAAAGTCTTTATTCGCATTCTATCTCTTATATCTTTATTTTTTTTAGTATTTTTTACCTGGTGGAGCTCTCTCTCATTTAAAAAAAGTATGGAATCGTGGTCTATTAATTGGTGGAATAAGAGACAATCT